TTTTAATAATGAATTTATAAATAGAATTGAAGCTCTAGATAAAAAATTTTTTTATTTAAATATGCTCGAAACAAAAACTCGATTGTGTAATGACGATCATACAAAAGAATACTTATTAAAAAGATATGATCCTTTCCTAAATGGATCATTTCGAAAAAAAATTTACAAAATATTTTTACCTTCAACTTCAAGCCTAGAAAAAGCTCCGTTAGAAAATTTAATAGAAAATTTTGGTATAAACAGAATTCATGGTATCTTTCTTTTACCACTAGATACTAATTACCAAGAATTAAATATTAAACATAAAATATCTATATTTGATAAAAAACCATTATCAACAGAAATTATTGAATTCTTAACTTTAATAAGTAGACTTATTATAAAATTGGGATCTGTCGATCTAAATGAGTATCTCATTTGGAAGATTCTTTTTTTATCTAAAGACGGAAGAAAAATACAAAAAAATATTAAAAATTTAGTTACTCAAATTGAAACTAATATTAATGATCAAAAAATGAACAAAAAATCTATTAAAATAAAAGAAATCCGTAAAAAAGTCCTTCGGTGGTCATATAAATTAAAAGATGAATTCGAAGATATATTAAGCCATTTGTATATTCCTAAAGAACCGGGCGAGTTTGAAATTCTTTCATCCGAATACAAATCTGCATTAATTTGGAGTACTAACAAATTAGATAGTACGAATCTTAAAGATAAAGATCCTAAGGATCCAGCACAAATAGAGAATCATTATATATTGCGCTATGGAATTGAATCCGACTTTCAACGACATTACATCGCGGGTTCCGTGCGAGCTCAAAGACGGAAAGTAGCATTTTTTAAATTATTTCAAACAAAGGTGCATTCCCCTCTTTTTTTGGACAGACTAAAAAACTTTTTGTATAGAATAAAAAGAATTTTTTATTTGATTAAAGATGATATCTTATTTTTAATTAAATTAATTTTTAGAATTATAAACAGGGTGAGTAATAAAGAAAAATTTAAAAGTTTAGCTTATATCGAGAAACAAACAAAAAAAACAAAAAAAGAAGCAAAACAAAATAAGTGGGAAACCGAGGAGATCGAACGACTAAGAATAGCAGCTAATTGGGAGATAATTCCAAATGGAATGGAAATTAGAGGTTTATTATTATTATTTCAATCTTTTTTTAGAAAAAAGATTATACTCCCTTTATTAATAATTGCTAAAAATATTGGGCGTATACTTATATTTCAACCTTCTGAATGGCATGAGGATTTCAAAGAATTGGATAAAGAGATATATGTTAACTGTACTTATGAAGGTATTCCATTATCTGAAAAAGACTTTCCAGAAGATTGGTTGGCAGGCGGGTTTCAGATAAAAATTTTATCTCCTTTTCGTTTGAAACCTTGGAACAAATTGAAACTAGAATCAAATAACAAAGAAATTGGTTTTTCTTTTTTAACAGTTTGGGGAATGGAAACAAAATATCCTTTTGGTTTGCCTCGAAAAATACCTCCGTTTTTTAAACCCATTTTTAGAGAATTAAAAAAAAAATTTTTTTAAAAATTTAAAATTTTAAAAAAAAAAAAAAAATTATTTTTAAAAAAAATAAAATGGATTATAAAAAATATTATTTTGATAACAAAAAAAATAAAAGAATTTTCAAAAGTTAATCCAATATCTCGATTAAAAAAAATAGCAATAAATGAATCAAAAAAATTTAAAAAAGAAAAATATTCCAATCAGATAATTCACGAATCATCAAATCAAATTATATCCTCGAGTAACATAAAGTATTCCTTGACAGAAAAAAGAATAAGGTATCTATCGGATCGAACAAAGACAATTATAAATAAAATCGAAAGTACTAATAAAACAAAATTTAATGCTAAAAGATCCGAAAAACGGCAAATATTAAAAAGAATAAATATTAGAATAATTTTTAAATTACCCATTTTTTTGAAAATTTTCATTGAAAAAATATATCTTTGTATATTTTTATCTAGGATTAATATTCCGAAAACAAATATAAAATCTTTTATTAAATTAATAGAAAAAATTATTATCATTTACGACATTATCATTTACGACATTGACGTTAATGAAAAAAAACAAGAAATAATAAAAAAAAAAGAAAATACAATTAAGTTTATTTCAAGGTCACTTGATATTAATAGTAAAAAAAGTTCAAATAATTTTTATAAATTCGCATATATATCACAAGCATATGTATTTTACAAATTATCACAAATTCAAGTTAGTAATTCATATAAGTTAAAATCTATTCTTAATTATCAAGAATTTCCATTTTTTATTAAAACTAAAATAAAATATTTTTTTGAAAAGAGAGGAATGGTTTATTCAAAATTGGGGAATAATAAACTTTCCAATTATGAAAAAAATCAATGGAAAAATTGGTTAAGAGGACATTATCAATTAAATTTATCTCAGATAAAATGGTCTATATTAATACCAGAAAAATGGCGACATACAGTTTATCTAAATACACGACATTCATATGATAAAAACCAACTAACAGAATTTGATATATGTTCATTATTATCTAATGAAGAAGGATATTCATTAGATAATCAAAAAGATAATTTAAAAAAAAATTATAGATATGATCTTGTATCTTATAAATTTCTTAATTATGAAAATAAAATGAAATACTTTTTTTATAGATCTATGTTTCAAGGCAATAAGAATCAAGATGTTTTATACACACCCAAAGAATCTCCTTTTTATATGCCGATAAATATCCTACTTAAGAAGTATTTAAATAATAATAATATAGAAAAGACCACTATTCTTTATATGAAAAAAAGAACCGATAGGAAATATTTTGATTGTATAAGAATAAATGAAACAATGCTAAAAGATTCCATATCAAATCTAGAATCTGGTTTATTTTCAGAATTGGTATTACTTTATAATGCATATAAAATAGAACCTTGGTTTATACCAAGTAAATTACTTCTTTCAAATTTTAATAAAAATCACAAAAATATTAGTGAAATTAAACAGATCGATGAAAAGGAAAAAAATAAAAAAGAAAAAGAATCAAAAATCCAAGTAAATTCTGTAAGGTCAAACATGAAAGAAAATAAAAAGATAAATCTAAATAATTATGCATATATGTTCTCTAAACATGATACACTTTTTCAAATAAAAATAAATAATACTTTTAAGCAAAGACTTTATGAAAATCTAGAGGCATATTTTTTCATGAATAGATCCATAAATCTAGCAAAAAGCTTTCCAGCCTTGGTTACCAAGAAAGGAATTAATTTGACGTTACTGATGATGCCAGAGGACTTAATAACTAATAACTTTGTTGAAAGAGGATTACTTAGTTTCGAAGCCATTCCTTTACCTATACAAAAAAACGGTCAATTTATTATGTATCAAACCATTGGTATTTCATTAATTCATAAGAGTAAACACCAAACAAATCAAAAATATCAAAAGCAAATAACAGTAAAAAATGGAGATAAAAAAAGTTTTAATTTGCTTATTCCTGAAAATATTTTATCATTTAGACATCGTAGAAAATTGAGAATTTTAAGTTGTTTCAATTCAAAAAATATAAATGATATAGATAAAAATCTAATATTTGGAAACAAAAATAACATAAAAAATAATACCAAAATTTCACATAACAGTAAAGGATTTTCACCTCAGATTGATAATGAGAGAAATAAATTACTGAAATTAAAACTTTTTCTTTGGCCTTATTATCGATTAGAAGATTTAGCTTGTATGAATCGTTATTGGTTTGATATAAACAATGGCAGTCATTTCAGTATGTTAAGAGTATATTTATATCCACGATTTAAAAGTTTCAATAATATGAAAACCCTGTTTAGTAAATAATACATTTTTTGAAATATCCTATACCTCTACTATTATACATATACAGTAGGATATAGGATAATAATAGGGAGGACTATAATATATAAAAATAAATACATATTAGGGATTACAAGTTTTATCTACCATTTTATTAATATTTCAATTAGATTTCAAAATGAATTAACATAATCTTAGTATTTTTTAATTTTAAATCTAAATTCTTAGATAAAAAAATAAACCAATCATTTCCATTTTGATATCGATTTATATTATATCTATATAAATTCATTACTAATTAAAGTAATTGAATTTAATTCATAAAATTACATAGTTCATAACGAAATTAGGATTATATTCTTTTATATATCACATTAAAATTAATGACATTATTAATGATTTATAAAATCTATATTTATAAAAAAATAAGAGGAATTTTTATATGATAAAAGATTCATTTATTTCGGTTATTTCTCAAAAAGAAAAAAATGGGGGGTCTGTTGAATTTCAAATATCCAGCTTCACTACTAAGATAAATAAACTGACTTTACATTTGGAATTACACAAAAAAGACTTTTCATCTCAGATAGGATTGCGAAAAATTTTGGGAAAACGTCAACAATTGCTGATCTATTTATCCAAAAAAAATCAAAAACGCTATAAAGAATTACTAATTGAGTTGGATATTCGAGAGGTAAAAACTCATTAATTTGGGATGTCATATATACCATTTGAACTTAATCGTTTTAAATTTTTATAAACTTATTTTTACTTTCAAGCAATGCTATAGAATAACGATTCTATACAAACTTATAATTACATGACCTACAGAAAAAATATTATGATAATCAATACAAGTACTTACTACCTATCAATGTATAGCATTTTCAACTAATTGTTATTCGTGATGGTAAAAATATTATTGATTATAAACTCTAATTGGATTATATATATATTTACATATAGAGATGTAAAAATTTTGAAAAATCGAATAATTATACAATATTAATTTTATCTAACGCGTTAGATTATTTAGCTATTATATTCACAGAAATAATACTTAATTCTAAAAAATGGACCAAAACTATTAGACAATATTCAAGTACCTTAAAGAGCTAGCTATATAAAGATTGTTATGTTAGAATTAAATTATATTACTTCA